CATGGATAGGAACTAAAAACGAGATATCGAAGTAGTTCTGATGATTCAGTATATCATCACTTCAATTCGGAGTTCTTAGTTACTTTGACCGGGTGGATCTTAGTGATGGAATAATAAGTAATAATTCATTGGTTGATTGTATCATTAACCATTTCTTTATTTTGGTGCGAGGAACTTACCATGAATCCACTGATTTCTGCCGCTTCCGTTATTGCTGCCGGATTGGCCGTAGGGCTTGCTTCTATTGGACCTGGAGTTGGTCAAGGTACTGCTGCGGGCCAAGCCGTAGAAGGTATCGCGAGACAACCAGAAGCAGAGGGTAAAATACGAGGTACTTTATTGCTTAGTCTGGCTTTTATGGAAGCTTTAACAATTTACGGACTGGTCGTGGCATTAGCGCTTTTATTTGCGAATCCTTTTGTTTAATCCTATTCTATAAACGTGGAAATACGTACTTCTTTTCTTATTTTATTGCCGTCGACTTACCGCTTGCTTCTTCGAATTATATCAAAACTTCACTCCACTTCTTCGTTGAGACAATACTCCGGGGAAGGTCTGATTTGAGGATGAGGAATTAGTAGATCCACTCGCTTTCTCACTTCCCGTCCTTAATTTAATGGAAACCCCTTTTGACTTTTAGGAAGCGTTGCAGGTATTTCGCAATTGACATGAAACCGGGGACCTAATAAGTATCTTATTGGGAACTTCAATTGAAATAAAATAATAATAAAGAATCCATTTTTGAAATTTGAAAATGATTTCAAATGAAATGAATATATTCATATTTAAAATAAGTCAATTAATAAAAAAAAAGAAATCAATAATAAAAAAACGGGACGAAGTGATACAAAAAGAACTCTGTTCGATTTTGTTAGTCCTATCTATAAGAGGAGAGCATATGAAAAATGTAACCGATTCTTTCGTTTCCTTGGGTTACTGGCCATCCGCCGGGAGTTTCGGGTTGAATACCGATATTTTAGCAACAAATCTAATAAATCTAAGTGTAGTGCTTGGCGTATTGATCTTTTTTGGAAAGGGAGTGTGTGCGAGTTGTGTATTTCAAGAATAGGCTGGATCCAACCGGCTGCACTTTCTTTTTTTTTTATTTATAAATAGGGAAGAAAGGTGCACGATCTCGACGAATTACTTCTGAATAAATTAAGAAATCATATGTAAGAACCATAGCATTTCGTGACTCATTGGTAAATCAACTTTGATTCTCTATCAACCAATAATGTGGGACCATTAACATGGTTAAAGCTAAACCGCCTGAAGTCCAGGCACAACATGGTACTCTTTCTACCACTACGTTAGTACGGAGATGGTTTCAAAATGAATAGTTGGCAATTTATCCGATATAGAACACTCATATCGATAAAATGATTTGAACCATTTACTGGAAAAATGGGTGTCTCGACCTTTTTTTATCCAATGCTGAATCGACGACCTATGTATAAAATAAGAAGAATTTTTTGGATTTGAAGAAAAAAAAACAACTTTGCTGACAATTACAGATTTTTTTTGTCTGGTCGGAAGAGTCCTCTGAATATTCTGGTCTTGTATCAGTTTCCATATCTTGGAATACGAACAGAGAAGAGAGGGTAGGCTCATTACATTAAAAGATATGGGAATGCTCATAACATAAGTAACTGAGCGTGAGAGCCAAATGAATCGAAAGATTCATGTTTGGTTCGGGAAGAGATCATGGAAGTGAAGTTGTGAAATGAATGGGAAAATAATCTACTTTCATTAAGTGATTTATTAGATAATCGAAAACAGAGGATTCTGAGTACTATTCGAAATTCAGAAGAACTACGCGGAGGAGCTATTGAGCAGCTCGAAAAAGCCCGGGCTCGCTTACGGAAAGCGGAAATGGAAGCAGATGAGTTTCGAGTGAATGGATACTCTGAGATAGAACGAGAAAAACAGAATTTGATTAATGCCACTTATGAGAATTTGGAACGATTAGAAAATTACAAAAATGAAACCATTCATTTTGAACAACAAAGAGCAATTAATCAGGTCCGACAGCGAGTTTTCCAACAAGCCTTACAAGGAGCTCTAGGAACTCTGAATAGTTGTTCGAACAGCGAGTTACATTTACGCACCATCAGTGCTAATATTGGCATGCTCGGGGCCATGAAAGAAATAACTGATTAGCCCTTTTACTGTAGGCATTATTTTTTTTTTTCTCCCTTTGTTTCCGAAAAAGAATTAAGAGACACTAATGGTAACCATTCGAGCCGACGAAATTAGTAATATTATCCGTGAACGTATTGAACAATATAATCGAGAAGTCACGATTGTGAATACCGGCACCGTACTTCAAGTAGGCGATGGCATTGCTCGTATTCATGGTCTTGATGAAGTAATGGCAGGGGAATTAGTAGAATTTGAAGAGGGTACAATAGGCATTGCTCTGAATTTGGAATCAAACAATGTTGGCGTTGTATTAATGGGTGACGGTTTGATGATACAAGAGGGAAGTTCTGTAAAAGCA